AATTGGAAATAGATCTATGATTACTATTTGTATCATAAACGATTTCTTTTTGTAAAGAGAAGCCATCTCAAACTCTTAATCAACCGAGTAATATTAATATGCATGAATACATCAAATTTTTGGCGGAAGGCATAAAAGTTGAAAAAGGGGGAAATCATAACAAAAAGAAGTGGTAATGGAATCATTTGTCCTATATGTACAAATCAAAATCGGGCGTATCTTTACCCGGAGTAGAGCATAAACCTAAAAAGATTAACAGGGCCCATTCAGGAACAAGAAAACGACATTGTGATTTGGATTAGATCTCGATGAAACAATATATCAATAAGAAGTTAATTCGATAAGTTTAGTGACTTCTTTTTTTTCTTTTCTATTATTTTTATATTACAAGAATATTATATACAAGAATATTATACGAAAAGGAGCAAAAACCTGTCTTTTTTGAAAAATCGAAGAAAAGTCCTTTCGTTAGAAGTCAGAAAGAGCCTTCTACGAATATAAAAAAAGAAAGAGGATTGGAATCTGCACATTGATTCTTTTTTTTTGCAATTTTTTGTTGAACCGTATGCACCAAAAGGCGCCTGTACGGTTCGTAAGGGATATAATTTTACCCTAATCAACCGACTTTATCGAGAAAGATTACTTTTTTTAGGACAAGAGGTTGATAGCGAGATCTCGAACCAACTTATTGGTCTTATGGTATATCTCAGTATAGAGAATGATACCAAAGATCTCTATTTGTTTATAAACTCTCCCGGCGGATGGGTTATCCCTGGAGTGGCTATTTATGATACAATGCAATTTGTGCTACCAGATGTACAGACAATATGCATGGGATTAGCCGCTTCAATGGGATCTTTTATCTTGGCCGGAGGAGAAATTACCAAACGTCTAGCATTCCCTCACGCTCGGCGCCAATGAGGTTTTTATTTGAGAGAAAAAAATAAGACTATGCCTTCGCCATATGAATATTAAGTAATAATAGCATGGCACTTTGAATTCGATATCAAAATAAAACAATTTTTATTGTTTTTTCAAAACATTTGATTATGTATCGAGAGAGTAGTATGAGATAAAAGGTATTTCCTGTTTTTTATATTGGAGATTCCAGTTCAGCGTCACAAACTTTTTTATTTTCACACCGGGGGCTTAGTTGTATTCTGAAAGAGTTCGAAAATAAAAAAAAAAGATTATTTTTTTCTTTAATTTTACAAAAAGCAACTTTGGGATTGCTGAAACACAGACAAACCAAATAATATTAATAATAAATATATATAAAGCAACGGAACCATCATAGTATTTTTGAACTCCTACGAAAGGAAGGGTGGTAATTTGATCATTTATCGATCTGGGTCTGATAGATCCTATTTTTTTTCTTTGATGTAAGGTAAAGGTCAATTTTATTATAGAGCCGTATGCAATGCATAAAAGATGCCCGTACGGTTGTGGTTGTTCAATTCTATCTTTTTTTTTTCTTTTTATTCTTTATCTTTCTTTTCTATTCATCATGCAAAATAGAGGAACTCCTCTTTTGTTATACCATCAGGGTAATGATTCATCAACCTGCTAGTTCTTTTTATGAGGCACAAACGGGAGAATTTATCCTGGAAGCGGAAGAGCTGCTAAAACTGCGTGAAACCCTCACAAGGGTTTATGTACAAAGAACGGACAAACCCTTATGGGTTGTCTCGGAAGACATGGAAAGAGATGTTTTTATGTCAGCAACAGAAGCCCAAGCTTATGGAATTGTTGATGTTGTAGCAGTGGTTGAGTGAAAAGCCCGGATTTTTTTCGCGCAAATTCTCGATTTCCTATTTTATATTTTTGCTGAATTTACTAGAAAATTAAATAGAAGTAATTAAAAATCATCAGGTTAGGATCGATCTAAACCAGCCCATTATTTATATGATATGATTCAACATGCCAACTATTAAACAACTTATTAGAAATACAAGACAGCCAATCAGAAATGTCACAAAATCCCCCGCGCTTCGGGGATGCCCTCAGCGTCGAGGAACATGTACTAGGGTGTATGTGCGACTCGTTCAGATCATGAGCTGGGATAAAAGAAAGAAAACCTTTTCTAGTATCAATGATCAGTACCGGGGAATAGGATAGAATAGAAAAAGAAGTCCGTTCAATTAAGTATAAAAAAAAAGAATCTATCCATTCTATTGTGTATGAAATTTATGGTTTCCATTGGTGCAAATCCAATCACCTCAATTTAAGATGAGAAGCAATTCTCCATTGGTAGCAAATGGTTATCCATTAAGCGGAGAAAATCCTACTTAAAAATAAAAACATAAAACTTAGGCCCCTCTTGCAAGAACGGACTAACAGGGTTAGCTACCCAGCCAACTTTCATAATTAAATATCGTTACTGTGTAAGTAGATCTAATCGTGAAAGACCTATTACTGGATAATTCATGGGTAGAGCCAAAGAATGTGAACTATACAAGTTACCAATAACATTGATTAAATGAAGTAAAGGCTCCGGTGTATAGAGAAAACCTCACCGTTTAAGAAGTAACCATATAAACGAAGGAAGCCACTATTTCTTTATCCATTTATATTTTTTATTTATTATATTTTGATACCTAGTAAAATGAAATTTCTTATTTCGAAGTTAAATGTCTAGAAAAAAGAAAAATAGCGGTCGGGAAGGTTATAGTAGCCAAAGTCATTGGAATTTTTAGTTTATACATTGGAAAAAAGCTTTGTTATTAATAGACTAGGAAAGGGAAAAAGAATAACTGAAAGAAAGGAAATCTATTAGTTATTCGTCAAAGTTTCATTTATTCAATGACCAGAATTAGACGGGGAAATATAGCTCGGAGACGTAGAACAAAAATTCGTTTATTTGCATCAAGCTTTCGAGGGGCTCATTCAAGACTTACTCGAACAATTACTCAACAGAAAATAAGAGCTTTGGTTTCGTCGCATCGGGATAGGGATAAGCAAAAGAGAAATTTTCGCCGTTTGTGGATCACTCGAATAAACGCAGTAATTCGTGAAATAGGGGTATCCTATAGTTATAGTAGATTAATACACGACCTATATAAGAAACAGGTGCTTCTTAATCGTAAAATACTTGCACAAATAGCTATATCAAATAAAAATTGTCTTTATATGATTTCCAATGAGATCATAAAAGAAGTAGATTGGAAAGAATCCACCGGAATAATTTAAACGGAGTTCCCCGGAGAATGAACTCCGGGAGGGTAAAGTCAAAATAAATATGATAAAAAAATAGTAAAACTGAATGAACACACTCAAAAAAAATCTTTATTCTTGCCCGATTCTTTTTTTTTCTTAGGACACGATAATTCAATCTATATTTTTCATATTTTTCGAACAAAACATCAATCTGCGTTTGAGTTCGGATTTTACTTTTTTTTAGTCAAGTGAAGAACGAGTAAGCCTATTTATTTCTGGCTCGAAGACCCGCAGTTCTGGTGGTCGACTCGGTTCTTTCAAACTGTTTCTCATTATTAAGAAAAGGTAACAAAGATAAAATACGAGCTTGTTTTATAGCAATAGTAATTAATCGTTGTTGTTTCAAGGTCAATCTATTCACCCGTCTAGATAATATTTTTCCTTGTTCGCTAATAAATCGACTAATTAAACTCATGTTTCTATAATCAATTCGATCCCCCGATTGAATCGGGGGCAAACGCCTACGAAAAGATCGCTTGGATTTAAGAAAAGGCCGCTTGGATTTATCCATGGTTTGTTTAGTTTATTCCTTATCCCGAAAATCCTATTTCGGTCGGATCTAAAATGAATTAGAATAAATAGGATTTGGTTTGTTTATATTTAATTATGTTATATATAGAATATTTAACTATGTTCTATATAGAATGTCATTTTTACCCTTCCTTGGAAGGGTTACATACATCTGCTCGATTCGATCTATTTCTTTATCTCCCCATGAATCATATGTTTGTAACAAAATGGACAGAATTTTCTCAATTCCAATCGATTAGGCGTGTTGTGACGATTCTTTTCAGTAATATATCTGGAAATACCCGTTGATACCTTATTAACACCGTTTCGAACACAACCGGTACATTCCAAAATAACCGTTATTCGGACATCTTTTCCCTTGGCCATGAACCCCCTTTGGATTTTTGATTTACTCAACTCTTCTATTTTCGATCCGAAACGAAGAAGAAGTAAGGAAGGATAAATAGAAGTTATTAACTTGAAATCCAATTATGAAAACTTTCGCTGCAATCAATATACTAAAAAAATTTCTAAACTTTATTTCAAATTCAAATCACAGTATTTCATTTACATTTAAGTACCTTGTATAAGAGTCTTGTCCTAGATCTAGGCCCCACCCTGTTTATTCTACCTCCATCCCTAGTTAATTTTTGAATTGAATAATTTATTTAATTCAAACTTGAACCCAAGTCTCGAAGCTGTTGAATACACCTTTTCTTTTTTCTCTTATTCTAAAAGGAAAAGGGGAAAAAAGAGAAAAAGGGGGCAAAGGATTAGTCACAAATATTTAATTGTATCTCGAATCTCCGTTATTTGGTACCGTATCAATAACTAGAATCAAAAAAAGGGGAATGTCAATGCATCTGGGAAAAAACGATTAATCTCTATCAATAGACCTGCTAAAGACCCGAACCATAGAGTACTTAATACCGGTGCCACGGAAAGATATGTTTTTAGATCTCGCATTGAAAAATCTCCTTCCTTCTTTTATTGTAATCTAAAATGGTAATACATAAATGATCAGATGCATATGCAGTTAAGAACCTTGTACACGGAATCCCTAATTCAAATTGAAATGTACAACTATCCAGTAAATAAAATTTTTTATTAAAACATAAAAAAACGTTCCTCTCTTCCCGAGCATTCCCGAAAACTACTCATTTATTTTTACGACAGGTTCCGTTCCGTATTTCATACGTATATAAGACTTTTATTTTACTATTATTATATGTTAAATGGGACCAAAAAGACGAAATGCCCATATAAATTGTATA